GCAATTTGTGAGGGTCGTTCTAGCTATATACGAAATTCTTGATTAATAATAAGATAAGTAAATTTTTGGGGGAACTCCATATAATCGATTTATTGAATCGGTTATTATTCTTGACTAGCATAAAAGAGATAAAAACCGGAGATTTTCTGTGATTAGTTGATATTTTAAATATATAATTCAAGTAGGCAAATCGAAAAAAAAAAAGATGGTTGAATCAAAATAATTCCTTTTTTAGTTCTATTTCTTTCAGAGGGTAATATGAATGTTCTATTATGTTCTATCAAAACACTAAAAGGTTTATACGATATATCCGGTGTGGAAGTAGGCCAACATTTCTATTGGCAAATAGGAAGTTTCCAAGTCCATGCGCAAGTACTTATTACTTCTTGGGTCGTAATTGCTATTTTATTAGGTTCAGCCATTCTAGCTGTTCGTAATCCACAAACCATTCCTACTGATGGTCAGAATTTCTTTGAATATGTCCTTGAATTCATTCGAGACGTGAGCAAAACTCAAATTGGAGAAGAATACGGTCCATGGGTTCCATTTATTGGAACTATGTTTCTATTTATTTTTGTTTCGAATTGGTCAGGGGCTCTTTTACCCTGGAAAATTATACAGTTACCTCACGGGGAGTTAGCCGCACCCACAAATGATATAAACACGACCGTTGCTTTAGCTTTACTTACTTCAGTAGCATATTTTTATGCGGGCCTTACAAAAAAGGGATTGAGTTATTTCGGTAAATATATTCAACCAACGCCAATCCTTTTACCTATTAACATCTTAGAAGATTTCACAAAACCGTTATCGCTTAGTTTTCGACTTTTCGGAAATATTTTAGCTGATGAATTAGTAGTTGTTGTTCTTGTTTCTTTAGTACCTTTAGTAGTTCCTATACCAGTCATGTTCCTTGGATTATTTACAAGCGGTATTCAAGCTCTTATTTTTGCAACCCTAGCTGCGGCTTATATAGGCGAATCCATGGAAGGTCATCATTGACTAGTTTCCAACACAGTCTTTTTTAGCTTAGCCTGACGCAATGTATGCGCCGTTTGAGGTAATCCACTTAGGGAAGATAAATATACAAATAAGGTATAAATCAAGATATAGACGATCTAGAGTAATTGTAAAAAAGGTTACGATATTTTTTTGTTGTAAAAAAAATATGGATTGGTTTGCGTAGGAATGGGGGGTCGAACTAGGTGTATATAATCTAATCGCTATAAGACAACTCTTGTGAATCTTTCGAAGAATGATTCGAGAATACCGATGACTTTAAGATACAATATTTGGTTTACGGTATGGGGGAAAAACACGTATATGTGATATTAGACATTAACTAGGTATATATGAACTAAAGATATATCTCATTTGTCTTACTATTGTGAATTTGGATAGGGATTTCAATAGAAACCTTTCCATTTCGTCGGTAATTGTGACTTGAATATTGGTTGATTGTATCATTAACTATTTCTTTATTTTTGTTTTGGCGCGAGGAACTTATCATGAATCCACTGATTTCTGCCGCTTCCGTTATTGCTGCTGGATTGGCTGTCGGGCTTGCTTCTATTGGACCTGGGGTTGGTCAAGGTACTGCTGCGGGACAGGCTGTAGAAGGGATCGCGAGACAACCAGAGGCGGAAGGAAAAATACGGGGTACTTTATTACTTAGTCTAGCTTTCATGGAAGCTTTAACAATTTATGGGTTAGTTGTAGCATTAGCTCTTTTATTTGCGAATCCTTTTGTTTAATCCTAAAAACACATATTTTTATTTATTTCCGTAAGATTTGTTGATCTTGTTTTTTTGAATTATTTTAATATTTATTTAATTCCTACAATTTAATTACTTAGGAACAACAACCCACGGAAATCCCTGGTTTAAGAATGAGGATCCAACTCACTTTTTCCTTTACCTTCTTAGTCCAATGGACGAACTTTTTTTAGGAAGTATTGCAATTGTATTGTAACAAACGAGGTATTTCGCAACTGACCTGTATAAGACCTGGTACCGAATTCGAATCGAATAAGTATCAAGCTTATTGGAAATTTCCAAGTATTGGAAATTTCCAATTGAAAAAAAAAATCCATTAAAATCCATTTCTAATATCAATATATTTTTTGACTCAATTTCCTATTTTCTATTTAGAAATAGTGAAAGTCATAATATAATAAAAGAATACAATAAAGAATAGAAAGAAAAAAAAAATAAGTAGTCTATCTATAACTAGAAGAAAGCTATAACTATAAGAAAGAGGAGATCATATGAAAAATGTAACCGATTCTTTCCTTTCCTTGGGTTATTGGCCATCCGCGGGGAGTTTCGGGTTTAATACTGATATTTTTGCAACCAATCTAATAAACCTAAGTGTAGTACTTGGTGTGTTAATTTTTTTTGGAAAGGGAGTGTTAAGTGATTTATTAGATAATCGAAAACAAAGGATCTTGAAGACTATTCAAAATTCAGAAGAATTACGCAAGGGGGCCCTAGACCAGTTA